AATGAAATGCCTGAATAAAGGGTTATTTTGATAGAATAAATTATGAAATATTTTATTTCTTTCATTAGTTTATTTATAAATTTTATTTTAGTTAAATTAATTGAATTTTAAAATCTTAAAAAAGTCCAATGATTTTTAAGATAAAATATTAATTACTTACAGAATTATTATTATTATTAATTTGATTTAAGGGATAAAAGTGAGGAGCTTTTTCCCTAATCGAGTCAATTTGGAATCAATATCTAAATGGTTCGAGGATTTTTAGGATAAAATACCAATCATGTACAAAATTGTCATTAATTTGATTTAAGGGATAAAAGTGAGGAGCTTTTTCCCTAATCGAGTCAATTTGGAATCAATATCTAAATGGTTCGAGGATTTTTAGGATAAAATACCAATCATGTACAAAATTGTCATTAATTTGATTTAAGGGATAAAAGTGAGGAGCTTTTTCCCTAAATTAATTAAATTAAAATAATTTATAAAATTATTTTTAAAATTATTTATTAAATAATAATAATAATAATAATAATAATAATAATAATAATATTTATAATAAAATTATTTATTAAATAATAATAATCATTGATAATTATAAATAATTTTATAAATGCTAATGATTTATTTATAAATAAATATTTATTAATTTTAATAACCTATTAATATAAGAATAAATGATATACTAATAAATAAATGTTTAAAAATTTACATTTAAACATTATTTAAATATATATTTGTTTTAAAAAAAAATTAATTAAATAATTTAAATAAATATTAAATTAAAAATATATTATATTTATATTTATAATTTAAATTTTAAAATAAAAGTTTTGTTAATTGAGGAAAATAATAATTTAATATTAATATTATATTATGAAATTTATTATATTATTATAGGGAGGGTTTTTTATAAAAAGATAGAAGATAGATTAATTGAGGATAGTTTATTTTAATTGATTTTTTGGATTTGATTGCGATGACGGATTTTAGGCCATTTTGTTTAGGATTTTGTTTTGTGAGGTTAAAACTTTTGGGTCAGTTGATAGATTAATTGAGGATAGTTTATTTTAACTGATTTTGGATTTGATTGCGATGACGGATTTTAGGCCATTTTGTTTAGGATTTTGTTTTGTGAGGTTAAAACTTTTGGGTCAGTTGATAGATTAATTGAGGATAGTTTATTTTAACTGATTTTGGATTTGATTAATAAATAAATATTATAAATATATTAAAAAGATAGACTATTATCTAAGTTTTTAGATTCATAATCTGAAGAAAAATTTTTAAAATTTTCTTTTTAAAAGTTTAAGTTAGTTGAGGAAAAAAATTTTAGTTTATATTTTAAAATTTTTTTTTTACAAAAAAATGAAATTATTTATTTTAATAAATTTTAAAAATTTAATTTTAGTTTGTAAAATTAATTATTTAATTTATATATATATAATTTTTAGAAGTTAAAAATTTTTAAATAAAATTTTTAAAATTTATTAATTAATATATTAATTTAAAAATTTTAAAAATAAATATTTAGAAATTTAGTTGATTTTTTAATAATTTTGTGCCAGCATTAGCGGTTAAACAAAAATGATAAATTAATTTTGATTTATTTGAATTAATTTAATAAATTTTAAATTTTAATAAAAATTATTTTTAAGTGAAATTTTAATAAATTTTTTAAAAATAAATTTTTTTAATTAATTTTATAGATTTTTATAAAAACTAGGATTAGATACCCTATTATTAAAATTAAATTTTAAAAATAAAAGATTAAAATTTAAAAATTAAAAATTTTGACGGTAATTTAATTTATTTAGAGGAATATGCTATTTAATTGATAATCCACGATAGGAAAAACTTAAATTATAAAGTTTTTGTATGTTTGTTAAAAAAAAATTTTTAAAGAAATTTTAATTTTTAAAAAATTTATTAAAATTTTATTTCAGATCAATATAAAGTAAAATTTAAGAAATTTGTGTATTACAAAATATTTAATATAAATATAAATTTTTTAATAAATTTAAAATAAAGAATTTAAAAGTAAAATAATTTAATTAATTTATTTGAATTAAATTTTAAATTATGTACAAATTGCCCGTCACTTCTAATAATTAGAATAAGTCGTAACAAAGTAAGTGTACTGGAAAGTGTACTTAGAAATATATATATATATATATATATATAAATATATATATATATATATATATTATTAGGGATATAGTTAAAGAATAATGTTTATTTTGCTAATAAAAGTTATTTATAATTATAAATTATCTTTGTAAAATTTTTTAAATTTTTTAAAAAGAAAAGGAATTTTAATTTTTTTTATTTAAAAAAATATTTTTATTTTTAAAATTTAGTATTATTTAAAATAATTTTTTTTATTTATAATTTAAGTATTGAAAAAGAAAAAAATAATTAATTTTTAAAAATATTAATTTTTTTTACCTTTTGTATCAGGGTTTATTAAATTAAATTAATTTATATATTATTTTTCTCGAAATAAATGGATTTAAATTTTAATATTTTTTAATATTAAATTATTATAAAAAATTAAAATTTAGAAATTAAATGTTTTTCGAAATTTATATATCTAGTTATTTTATAAATTTTTTTAATAAAGAAAATAATTTTTTTTTGTAATTTAATTTTTAAATTTAAAAAATTTTATTTTTAATTTTTTTGGGGATAAACTTAAAATTAATTTTAATATTTTTTTTTAAAAAAAAAATAATTTTTTAGAAATAAAAATTTTTTTAGTTAATTAATTTTTAATAATTAAGTTTGATCAATAAAGATAAAATTTTTTAAAAAATTTATTTAATTATAAAATTAATATTTTTAATTATTTTAAATATTTAATAATGATAAAATTAGTAAAATTAAATTAATTTAATTTAGAATTTTTAAAGATTAAATTAAAGAATTTGGCAATAAATTTATATTTACCTGTTTATTAAAAACATGGTTTTTTGAAAATAATTTAAAATCTAACCTGCTCAATGAATAAATTTTAAATAGCTGCAATTTTGTACTAAGGTAGCATAATCATTTGTCTTTTTATTAAAGTCTGGAATGAAGGGTTGAATAAAATATAAACTGTTTCAATTTAATATTTTTTAAATTTTATTATAAGTAAAAATTCTTATATAATTTTTAAAGACGAGAAGACCCTATAGAATTTTATAATTTTTTATTTTAATATTTTTTTTTTAATTTAATTAATTATTTGATTGGGGAAATTTAAAAATTTAAAAAAATTTTTAATTTTAAATTATATTTATTTATATATTTTTAATCCATTATTAATGAATTTAAATTAAATTACCTTAGGGATAACAGCGTAATAATTTTAGAGAGATCATATTGATAAAATTGTTTGCGACCTCGATGTTGAATTAAGAATTATTTTTATTGTAGAAAATAAAATTTTTAGTCTGTTCGACTATTAAATTCTTACATGATTTGAGTTTAGATCGGTGTGAGCCAGATCGGATTCTATCTTAAAATATTTAAAATAATTTTGTACGAAAGGACTAATTATTTAAAATAATTTTTTATTTTTGAATTAAATTAATTATGATTGTTACTTTGGCAGATTAAGTGTATTAAATTTAGAATTTAATTATAAAATTTTTTTATTTTAAGTAATATATTTATAATTTTTTTGATTTATTTTTTTTTATTATTTTTTTTGATTTGTTAATTATAGTTTTGATTTCTGTTGCATTTTTAACATTATTAGAACGAAAAGTTTTAGGTTATATTCAGTTACGTAAAGGTCCTAATAAAGTTGGGTTGTTTGGGATTTTTCAACCTTTTAGGGATGCAATTAAATTATTTTCAAAAGAATTTAATTTGATTTTAAAATCTAATTATTTGTTTTATTTAATTAGTCCTTTAATAGCAATAACTTTAATATTAATATTATGGCAAATAATACCTATTGTTTCAAAGATTTTTAATGATTCAATAAATTTAATGTTAATTTTTTGTATTTTAAGAATAGGGGTTTACCCTTTAATAATTGCTGGGTGATCTTCAAACTCTATCTATTCATTAATTGGGGGGTTACGAAGAATTGCTCAAACTATTTCTTATGAAGTTAGAATAATTCTAATTATAATTGCTTTAATTTTTAAAATTGAAAGATTTAGTCTTTATAAATTTATACTTTTTCAAAAAATATGTTGATTTTTTGTATTTATATTTATTAGAATAATTATTTTATTAATTAGATTTTTAGCAGAATTAAATCGAACTCCTTTTGATTTTTCTGAGGGTGAGTCTGAATTAGTCTCTGGATTTAATATTGAATATATAAGAGGGTCTTTTGCAATAATTTTTATTGCTGAGTATGGAATAATTATATTTATAATGTATTTATTTACGATTTTTTTTTTTGGGGGAAATTTTTTTTCTGTAATATTTTATTTTATTTATATAATTTTTTTATTTTTAGTAATTTGGATTCGTGGAACTTATCCCCGGTTTCGGTATGATAATTTAATATATTTAACTTGGAAGAGATTTTTACCAATTTCTCTTAATTTATTAGTATTAGTTTTGGGGTTGAAATTTGTGATTAGGATAATAATTTTGTAAATTATTAAGAGAATTTACTCTTATAGTTTGTTTTCAAAACAAAATCTTTGATTAAGATAAATAATTTAATTAAAATATTTTTTTATCAATAAAATTTAAATAAATTGGGAAAAAAATAAAGTAGGAAAAATAAATAATTGATGAAATTTGCCCGATTAAAATATAAGGACTTTCAACTGGTCGGGCTCCAATTCATGTTAAAATAATAAAAGTAGAAATAAATATTCAAAAAATAGTTTGTTTAATTGAGTAAAATTGAAATCTTTTTATTTTATAATTTGAGTTAAATGGTAAAATTAATAAAATTAAAATTGAAAATAATAATGCAATTACCCCCCCTAATTTATTAGGAATTGATCGTAGAATTGCATAAGCAAAAAGAAAATATCATTCAGGTTGAATATGGATTGGAGTAATTAAAGGATTGGCTTTATTAAAATTTTCTGGGTCAGAAAATATATAAGGATTTATTAAACAAAGAATTAATAAAATAGAAATTAATAAAATAAATCCAATTAAATCTTTTATTGAGAAGTATGGATTGAAAGGAATTTTATTTAAATTTCTATTAATTCCTAATGGATTTGAAGATCCTGTTTCATGAAGAAAAATTAAATGAAATAATACTATTATTATAATAATAAATGGTAATAAAAAATGAAAAGAGTAGAATCGATTTAAAGTAGCATTATTAATTGAAAATCCCCCTCATAATCAATTAACTAAATTATTCCCTAAATAAGGGATAGCTGAAACTAGGTTTGTAATAACTGTTGCCCCTCAAAAAGATATTTGTCCTCATGGAAGTACATATCCAAGGAATGCAGTTCCTATAACTGATAAAAAAATAATAATTCCTGAAATTCATGTTTTATATATATAAAATGAATTATAGTAAATATTTCGACCAATGTGGAAGAATAAACAAATAAAGAATATTGATGCTCCATTTATATGGATTAACCGAATAATTCATCCATAATTTACATTTTGGATAATATGAATTACCCTATCAAATGCTTTATCAATATTTGGGCAATAATTTATTGTTAAGAATAAGCCTGAAATAATTTGAATTATTAATATGAGTCCTAGTAATGAACCAAAATTTCATCAAATAGAGATATTTGTTGGGGTTGGAAGAGAAATAAGTGATATATTAATAATTTTTAAGATATAATTATTTTTTAAGATAGATTTTTTCATAATTAATTTTTCGGAGGGATAATTTTTTATTAATACAAATTTTTACAATTAGGGTTAAGCAAATAATTAAAAAAATTATTAATAAAATAGTATTGAAGTTTTTATTAATTATAAATAAGAAATTTATTTGAATATTATTTTCAAAATTAATATTAATTATTAATTTATTAATAGAATTAATTTCATTAAATGAATTAGTTCAAGTCCATTCATTTTTAAATTGAATAATTATAAATAATGTTGTTATTAGAAGTAAAATTTTAATAAAAAAATTTGATAAATTTTTTCATTTAATTAAAGAATTTATATTTCTAATAAATCTTGTGAAATAAAGAAATAGAATTATTAATCCTCCAATTATAATTAAAAAAATAATAAATGATATTCAATGATTATTAAAAAATAAATTTATTCATATTGATGAGAAAATTGTTAAAAATAATAAAATTATTCCATTATTTATAGGATGAATTATTTTATTATTATTTGGAATTATTATTATAAAAATTATTATTAAATTAATAGAAAAGATTATTAAAATTTGAATATAAATTATTTTAATTATTTAACTATATTTTTTAAAAATATTTTTAATTTACAAAATTAATATTTTAATTTAAATTAATAGTTATTAATTTAATTTTTTTCAAAAAATAGTTTAATTTAAAATATTAATTTTGGGGATTAATGATATATATATATAATTAAATAAGTATATTTTTTTGAATTTTTTTAATATATTATTTTTATTTAAATTTATTTATTTTTTCTTGTTTTATATTTAGGTATTTTTATTATGAAGTATTTATAACTTTAATAATAATAGAATTTATGATAATAACTTTGTTTTTATTATTAATAATAATAGTTTTAGTAATTAAATTAAATTTATTAATATTATTTTATTTAATTTTTGTTGTTTGTGAGAGAGTTTTAGGTTTAACATTGTTAATTTTGTTAATTCGAAGATATGGGAATGATAATTTAAAGTTAATAAATTTAATTTTATGATAAAAGTTATATTTATAATAATTTTTATATATTTATATATAATAATTTTTAAAAGAAAAAAATTAAATATTATACTTTTTTTTTTAATGGGTTTTTTTTTAATTATAATATTATTTAATTTAAGAATGGGAATAGATTGTTGAATAAATTTTTATGGGGTTATAGGTATAGATAATTTTAGAATTTTTTTATTATTTTTAAGAATTATAATTGTTAAATATATAATTTTTATTGGTGAAAAGAAAAATGTTTTAATTTTTTTCTTTTTAATATTTATTTTATTAATATTTTTAATAATTTGTTTTTTTTCAATAAACTATTTTTTGTTTTATTTATTTTTTGAAATAAGATTAATTCCTACATTTTTTTTAATTATAGGTTGAGGTAAACAGCCTGAACGTTTAATGGCTAGAATATATATATATTTATATACATTATTTTTTTCATTACCTTTACTAGTATTAATTTATATAATTTTTGATGAAAATTTATCTTTAAATTATTTATTTTTGTTAAATAAAAATTTAATTGTTAATAATTTAAATAATAAGGTTATATATTTTTTTTTAATATTTGCATTTTTAGTAAAATTACCAATATTTATATTTCATATATGATTACCAAAAGCTCATGTTGAGGCCCCAATTACTGGATCAATAATTTTAGCAGGGGTTATATTAAAGTTAGGGGGTTATGGGTTAATTCGTTCTATAATAATAATAATAAAAGTTAGGGTAAAATTAAATTTTTTATATTTTTCATTTTCTATTTTGGGGATGATAATTTTAAGAATTTATTGTTTGTGTCTTAGAGATTTAAAACTTTTAGTTGCATATTCTTCTGTAGTTCATATAGGGATCATACTTATAGGTTTATTAACAATATCAATTTATGGATTTATTGGGGGGATATTTATAATAATTGGTCATGGATTTTGTTCATCTGCATTATTTATTTTAGTAAATTATTTTTATGAGCGATCAAAAACTCGTAGAATAATAATTAATAAAGGATTAATAAATTATTTCCCTTCAATGATATTTTGATGATTTTCATTTTGTATAATTAATATATCTGCTCCAATTTCTTTAAATTTAATTAGTGAATTATTTATTTTAATAACTTTATTAAATTGATCATTTAATATTTTTTTGTTTTTAATATTAAATTTGTTTTTAAGAGCTTGTTATAGAATTTATTTATTTATTAATTCTTATCATGGGAAATTTAATGATTTAATAAATATTTTTATAGTTAATAAATTTAATGAATTTTTATTAATAATTTTTCATTGAATTCCATTAAATTTTTTATTATTAAAATTAGACTTATTTTTTTAACAGATTTAAATAGTTTAATTTTTAAAACTTTGATTTGTGGGATCAACAATAATATGAAATATTTTTAAATTATTTTATTTTATTTTTTAAGAGGTTTTTTATTTTTTTTTTTAAGGATTATTATGTTTTTATTTAGAATAGTTTATTTATATTTAAAATTTATAGTTTTTATTGAGTGAAATATTTTATTTTTAAATTCTGTGGAATTAAATTATGTTATTTTTGTTGATTGGATGTCATTAATTTTTATTTTTTTAATTTTTTTTATTTCTTCAATAATTATATTTTATAGAAGTGAATATATATTTGGGGAAAAGAATTTAAATCAATTTTTTTATTTATTATATTTGTTTATTATTTCAATAATTTTAATAATTTTAAGACCTAGAATAATTAGAATTCTCTTAGGTTGAGATGGTTTAGGGTTAATTTCATTTTGTTTAGTTATTTATTATCAAAATTATTATAGAATAAATTGTGGGATAATTACTATTTTAATTAATCGGATAGGGGATGTAATAATTTTAATGAGAATTAGAATAATATTTATTTTAGGGAGGTGAAATTTTATAAATTATAATTTTATTTTTAATTTATTGATTTTATTAATTTTATTGATTTCATTTACTAAAAGAGCCCAATTTCCTTTTTCTTCATGGTTACCTATGGCAATAGCTGCCCCTACCCCTGTTTCTTCGTTAGTTCATTCTTCTACTTTAGTTACCGCAGGAATTTATTTATTAATTCGATTTAATTATTTAATTTATAAAAATGATAATTTATTGTTTTATTTAATATTAACAGGTTTATTAACAATAATAATAGCAGGAATTTCAGCAAATTTTGAATTTGATATAAAAAAAATTATTGCTTATTCAACTTTATCTCAATTAGGATTAATGATAATAATTTTTTCAATTAAATTTTATGATTTAGCTTTTTTTCATTTAATTATTCATGCTATATTTAAATCAATAATATTTATATGTTCGGGAATTTTTATTCATATAATATTAAATAATCAAGATATTCGAAATTTAGGGATATTATTTAAATTTTTACCCTTGAGGGTTATAATATTTATAGTTTCTAACTTTTCTTTATGTGGAATACCTTTTTTTTCTGGGTTTTTTTCAAAAGATAAAATTTTAGAAATAATAATTTCTTTGAATATAAATTTTTTAATTTTTGTATTTTTATTATTTTCTACTATATTAACATTAATATATAGATTTCGTTTATCTTATTATTTATTAATTAATAAATTTTTTTTTTTTCCATTTTTTTTAGTTAAAGATAATAAAATTATGAATTTTTCTATAATATTATTAATAATTATAAGAATAATTTTCGGAATAATTATAAATTTATTAATTTATATGAATTTAGAGGAAATTTATTTATTTAAGATAGAAAAATTAATGATTTTAATTTTATTAATTGTTTTTTTTATAATTATATTTTTTTTAATAAAATTGTTATTTTATAAAAAGATAATATTTATAAAGTTATTTTTTGGGAATATATGATTTATTTATAATTTAAATAAATTAATTTTTTTTCCTTTAAATTTTATTAAATTAAATTATTTATTTTTTGATAAAGGTTGAAGAGAATTTTATTTTAAAAATTCATTAATTAAAATAATTAATTTGAATTCAAAATTGATTAATTTAAATAATAATTTTTTAATAATAATAATTTTTTTTATAGTATTTATATATTTTTTTTTATTAATAATTTAAAATTTAAATAGTTTAATTAAAATTTAATATTGAAGATATTAAGATAATTTTTTAATTTTTAAATAAAATATTTATAAATAAAATTTATTTTTTTTATAATGAAAATATAATGTTTTAATTAAACTATATAAATTTTTTTAAGAAAATGAAATTATGATTTTTTTCTACTAATCATAAAAATATTGGAATTTTATATTTTATTTTTGGGATATGATCTGGGGTAATTGGTTTATCTTTAAGAATTTTAATTCGAATAGAATTAGGAAGATGTGGTTCTTTAATTGGGAATGATCAAATTTATAACTCTATTGTTACTATACATGCATTTATTATAATTTTTTTTTTTGTTATACCAGTTATAATAGGGGGGTTTGGAAATTATTTTGTTCCTTTAATAATAGGGTCTCCTGATATAGTTTTTCCTCGGATGAATAATATAAGATTTTGGTTATTACCACCAAGACTAATATTATTAATTTCAAGAATATTTATTGGCAGGGGAACTGGGACTGGTTGAACAGTTTATCCTCCTTTATCTTTAAATTTATCTCATGGAGGTCCTTCTGTTGATTTATCTATTTTTTCTTTACATATTGCTGGAGTTTCTTCAATTATAGGTTCGATTAATTTTATTTCAACTATTCTAAATATAAAGGTTTTTAAAATTGAAAATATTTCTTTATTTTGTTGATCTGTTTTATTAACTGCAATTTTATTATTATTATCATTACCTGTATTGGCAGGAGCAATTACTATATTATTATTTGATCGGAATTTAAATACTTCTTTTTTTGATCCTTCTGGGGGAGGGGATCCAATTTTATATCAACATTTATTTTGATTTTTTGGTCATCCTGAAGTTTATATTTTAATTTTACCAGGGTTTGGACTAATTTCTCATATAATTTGTAATCAAAGAATAAAGAAAGAAACATTTGGGGCAATAGGAATAATTTATGCAATGATTTCAATTGGGGTCTTAGGATTTATTGTTTGAGCTCATCATATATTTACTGTAGGAATGGATGTAGATACTCGAGCTTATTTTACTTCTGCAACAATAATTATTGCTGTTCCTACAGGAATTAAAGTTTTTAGATGAATAGCATCAATAAATGGAATAAAAATTGATTTTAGGATTTTTAATTTATGGTTATTTGGGTTTATTTTTTTATTTACAATTGGGGGATTAACAGGAATTGTTTTATCTAATTCTTCTATTGACATTGTTTTACATGATACTTATTATGTTGTTGCCCATTTTCATTATGTTTTATCAATGGGAGCTGTTTTTGCAATTTTTGGGAGATTTATTTATTGATTTCCTTTATTTTCTGGATTAATATTGAATAAAAAATTTTTAAAATCTCAATTTTTAATAATATTTTTAGGGGTTAATTTAACTTTTTTTCCTCAACATTTTTTAGGGCTTAGAGGTATACCTCGTCGATATTCAGATTATCCTGATTCATTTTTATGTTGGAATATAATTTCTACTTTAGGTTCAATAATTTCAATAATAAGGACAATGTTTTTTATATTTATTATTTGAGAAAGATTAATTTCTCAACGATCAGTTTTATCGGTAAAGAATTTAGGGAATTCAATTGATTTAATTATAAATTTTCCTCCTAGAAGTCATACATTTCATGAAATTCCTAAAATTTTTAAATTAATTTCTTAAAATGGCAGAATAGTGCAATAAATTTAAAATTTATATAAATAAAATTTTTTTTTATTTTTAAGAATTATTCAGTGAGGTCAATTTTTTTTTCAAAATGCTAATTCTTCATTAATGGAGGAAATAATTATATTTCATGATTATATTATAATTATTTTATTAATAATTATTATATTAATTTTTTATTTAATAATTTTTATATTTATAAATAAAATAGTTAATCGATTTTTATTAGAGGCTCAATCTATTGAAATTATTTGAACTGTAATTCCAATAGTAATATTATTTTTTCTAGTAATTCCTTCATTAACTATTTTATATTTAAGAGATGAATTATTAAACCCTGAGTTAACTGTTAAGATTATTGGTCATCAGTGGTATTGAAGATATGAATATTCTGATTTTGGGGAAATTTATTTTGATTCTTTTATAATTTCAGAAATAATTAATAAAAATTTAAATTATTATAATTTTATTTCTAATTATGGGATAATTCGTCTTCTTGATGTTGATAATCGAATAATTTTACCAATAATAGTTCAAATTCGAATATTAATTTCTTCTTTTGATGTTATTCATTCATTTACTATTCCGGTTTTAGGGGTAAAAGTTGATGCAATTCCTGGTCGGATTAATCAAATTAGAATTTTAATAAACCGTCCAGGAATTTTTTATGGACAATGTTCAGAAATTTGTGGGGTTAATCATAGATTTATGCCTATTGTTTTAGAGTCAGTTGAAATAGAAATATTTATAAATTGAATTAAAAATTTTTAAATCAATTGAAGTTTTAAGATAACTATTTTTAAATTAAAAATTTAATTCTTTTTTTTAAGATATCAATTGATACATCATATAAAAATTAGTTAAAATATAATATTAATTTGTCAAATTAAAGTTATTTGAAAAAAATATTTTTAATTTTTAAAAAAATTATCCCTCAGATAATACCAATAAATTGATTATTAATATTTTTAATGATTTTTATTTTAATGATTTTTATTTGTATTAAAATTAATTTTTTAATTAATGAAAATGATTTAAAAATAAAATCTTTAAGAAAAAATAAAATAATAGTTTTTAAATTTAAATGATAATAAATTTATTTTCTATTTTTGACCCTTTAACTTCAATGAATTTTTCTTTAAATTGAATGAGAATTATATTAGTATTATTTTTTATTCCTATAAATTTTTGATTTATCCCCTCTCGATGAAGAAAGCTATTAATTTTGATTTTTAAAAAATTAATTTTTGAATTTTCTTTATTAATAAATTTAAAGGTTAATAAAATAAATATTTTGTTATTTATTTCTTTATTTTTATTTATTATATTAAGAAATTTATTAGGAATATTCCCTTATATTTTTACTAGAACTAGTCATTTAATTGTAAGATTAAGATTATCAATATTTTTATGATTCTCAATAATATTATATGGATGAGTATTAAATTTAAATCATATATTTGTTCATTTAGTCCCTCAAGGAACACCTTTTGTATTAATATTTTTTATAGTTTTAATTGAAACAATTAGAAATTTAATTCGTCCAGGAACTCTAGCTGTTCGGTTATCTGCAAATATAATTGCAGGTCATTTATTAATATCATTAATTTCTAGATCAGGAATAAATTTATCAATTTTATTATTAATAGTTATAATTTTAGTTCAAAGAATATTAATTATTTTAGAATTAAGAGTTTCCTTTATTCAAGCATATGTTTTTTCTATTTTAAGTTCTTTATATAGAATTGAAATAAATTATGAAAAAAATATTTCAACCTTTTCATTTAGTTACTTTAAGACCTTGACCTATTTTAATATCTTTTAGGGTAATAATTTTTTTAGTTGGAGTGATAAATTGATTTAATAATTTTTTATTAAGACTAATGATTTTAGGAATAATATTATTAATTTTAATTTCTTATCAATGATGACGGGATGTTGTTCGGGAGAGGACTTTTCAAGGATTCCATACAATTAAAGTTGTTAAAGGAATAAAAATAGGGATGATTTTTTTTATTATTTCAGAAATTATATTTTTTTTAAGAATTTTTTGATGCTATTTTCATATATTTTTATCCCCTAGAATTGAAATTGGAGGAATTTGACCCCCTAAAAATATTTCTACTTTTAATCCTTTAGAAATTCCATTATTAAATACATTAATTTTACTTTCTTCAGGAGTTTCAATTACTTGGAGGCATTATTCAATATTATGTAGAAAAAAAATTGAGAGATTATTAAGATTAGTTTTAACAATTTTATTAGGATTTGTTTTTTCTTTATTTCAATTTTTTGAGTATTTAGAAGCTTCATTTTCAATTTCTGATTCAGTTTATGGGTCAATTTTTTTTATGTCTACAGGATTCCATGGATTACATGTTTTGATTGGGAGGGTTTTTTTATTAGTAAATTATTTTCGAATATTAATAGATAACTATTCTTCTTATCATCATTTTGGATTTGAGGCTGCTTCTTGATATTGACATTTTGTTGATGTAGTTTGATTATTTTTATATTTATTAATTTATTTTTGATCTAGATAGAAATAAAATTTTTTTTTTGATTTAAATTTTTTTATAAAAAATTATTTTTTATATAGTATAAGTTATTACTTTTAATTTCCAATTAAAAAATTTATTAATATAATGTAAAAAATTTATACTAAATATTTTAATTTTTAAAGAATAAATTTTAAAAAATTTATGTTTAAGGATTTTAATTCTTTTAATTGTAATTTTTATATATTTAATAAATTTTATTTTATCAAAAAAAATAAATAAAAATCGTGAGAAGATAAGCCCCTTTGAATGCGGATTTGACCCAATATCAAAGAATCGACTTCCATTTTCTTTACAGTTTTATTTAATTAGAATTATTTTTTTAATTTTTGATGTTGAAATTGCCATTATTTTACCTATAATTAAAACTATAAATTTTTTAATTTATTTTATTAATTTTAATTTATTAATTATTTTTATTATTTTAATTTTAGGAATTTATATTGAATGATTTGAAGGAGGATTAGATTGATTTAAATAAAAATATATTCTATAAAGATTTTCAATTTCGGCTTGAAGGAAGATAAAATTTTATCTATTTTTATAAAAGTTAAATATTTTATTTATTAAAATCTTAAATTGCAAATTTAATGAATCATTAAAATGATTTAACTTTAACTTAAATCCAAAAAAAAAAAAGAGGAGAATTATTGTTAATAATTTAATTGAATAAATTTCTAAGTTAGAAAAAAAAAGTAATAAGAAATTTATTTCTATTAATAAATTTACAGTTTATTTCTTTTTATCAGACATATTACTTAGAAATATTATGAAATAAAATTTCTAATTTTATTAAAAGTATAATTAATACTTATATTTCTTTAATTAGTTTATTGTATATGTAAATGTAAATTTGCATGATAATTTTTGAAATTATTTGAATTAAATAATAATTAATATATATAAAATCTATAATAATAATTTATAATTTAAACTTTGAAGGTTTAAAGTTTTTTTAACTTAAAATTTTAATTAAAAAATTTCATAAATAAATAAGTATCTAATTGAAATTCAATTAAGGAGAAAAAAAGAAAAATTAGATGAATTTTTTAAATTAATATTTTTAAAATTTATTTTTATAGAATATGAATTAATAATAATGTTAATAAAAATTATTCGAATGTAAATAAATGAAGAAATAATGGCACTAAAAATTAATAAAATAATTAGGAAAAAATTTAATGATCTGAAAAATTCTTGAATAGATAATCATTTTATTAAAAATCCTGTGAAAGGAGGGGTTCTTGATAATGAAAATATTAAAAAATTTATTATAAAAAAATTTTTTGAATTATTAAATTTTATTGAATTAATATTATTTAAAAAATTTAAATTGAATTTGTTTAATATAAAAGATAAATTTATTATGATAGTAGAATAAATAAATAAAAATATTATTGATAATATTTCATTTGATATTATTAATAAAATAATTCATGAAATTTGAATGATTGAGGAGAAAGTTAAAATAATTTTTAATGAAGAAAAATTTATAAATATAAATGATGAGAATAAGATTGATAAACATAAATTTAAAGAATAAAATATAAAATTTTTTTCTTTTGTTATGTTTATTAAATTTGTCATAATAATTAATGGAATAATTTTTTGAAGGGAGGATATAATAAAAAAATTTATTCAATTTAAATTAGATATAATTTTAATATATCATAAATAAAATGGTGGGATTCCTATTTTTGAAATTAAAGAAAATCAAATAATTAAATTTATAAATTTAAAAAAAAAAAAATTTATTGAAGATATTAAAAATAAATATGAATTAAATGATTGAATTAAAAAAAAGATTATTGTAATTTCATATTTTATATTTTTATTGAAGATTATTATTATTAAAAAAGTTATTGAATTAAATTCTATAATTATTCATATAGAAATTCATGAAGAAGAAATTAAAATTAAAAAGTTTGAAATAATAATTATTGGGAAAAAAATTATATAACAATAAAAATTTATAAAAATAATATTTTAAAAATTTTTATTTAAAAATATATT